GTAATTGAACAAACATTGAAAAAAGCCGTGCCTGAAGGTTCACAAGCGGCTGAATCTTTATTGCGTAAGGGCTTGTTGGATGCAATTGTACCACGTAATCCTTTAAAAGGTGTTGTGAGTGAGTTATTTCAGCTCCATGCTTTTTTTCCTTTGAACAAAACTGAAATCAAATAGAACAGTTAGTTTATCAGAATTAAACGAAAGCCCTGAAAAATGCATTTTCTGCTCTTGCTTACATATGTATAGATAATTCAAATACAAATTCAAATTTCAAATAGAGATATATACAGATCTATAGAGAGCCTTCCATCTTTTTGCATTTCCCGAAAATTCCCTGTTGTTGGATCAGATTCCAATCAATTTTGTAGAAATTTGTAATGGAATAAAATTTTCTAATGACTATTGAATAGCAGTAGAATAGAAGCCAAAAAGAACAAAAAGAATAAGAAATCTAACAAGGGGATTATGATACATCTATTTTTTTTTTGAAAGATTAATAAGTCCATTGATTTAGTTTGGCGTTTCTTGTACCTATTTTGTATTCTATTTCTATTAGGTTCTATATTAGTATTCGATATATATTTACTTAAAGATACTAAAGATACTTAATAATAATTATATATTATATATAATAGAAATAATCAAAATACCAGATATTCTAAGATATCTTTAGAATTCAGAATATAACAATAACAGGTACAAATATTAAATTGAGGTACCCTTTTTATGACAACTTTCAATAACTTACCCTCCATTTTTGTGCCTTTAGTAGGCCTAGTCTTTCCGGCACTTGCAATGGCTTCTTTATTTCTTCATATTCAAAAAAATAAGATTTTTTAGATCGGATGAGACCTAATCGTATCACTCCTTTTTTTATTTTAAAAACTTCGATTCGATAAGACCCTTTTGGTAGAATATTGTATAACACGTAGATTCCTACAAACATAACTAAAAAAACCTCTTATGCATGTGTAAACGTATTATAAAATAACTTTGTGCTCTTTGGAAAAATGTATCATCATCGGGTCGATGTACGAAATTCAAGTCTATTTATTTGTATCATAGTTATAGGGGATCATATAAAGGAAGGAGATGTGATTATTTTAGATAGAAACAATTCGATTAATTACTCCTAAGGTAAAGGTTCACAACAAAATAGTTGATGAGAGTTACTTTGAAAACAAAAAAAGGAAAGTCATATTTTCTCAATTCCAAAAAATTGTATAACTGGATCTAATATATATGAGTTGGCGATCAGAATCTATATGGATAGAATTTATAACGGGGTCTCGAAAAACAAGTAATTTCTGCTGGGCCTTTATCCTATTTTTAGGTTCATTAGGATTCTTATTGGTTGGAACTTCCAGTTATCTTGGTAGAAATTTTATATCGTTATTTGCGTCTCAGCAAATCATTTTTTTTCCCCAAGGGATTGTGATGTCTTTCTATGGGATCGCAGGTCTCTTTATTAGTTGCTATTTGTGGTGCACTATTTTGTGGAATGTGGGTAGTGGTTATGATCTTTTCGACCGAAAAGAAGGAATAGTGCGTATTTTTCGTTGGGGATTTCCTGGAAAAAGTCGTCGCATCTTTTTACGATTCCTTATGAAAGATATTCAGTCCATCAGAATAGAAGTTAAAGAGGGTGTTTCTGCTCGACGTGTCCTTTATATGGAAATTCGAGGTCAAGGGGCTATTCCTTTAATTCGTACTGATGAGAATTTTACTACACGAGAAATTGAGCAAAAAGCTGCTGAATTGGCTTACTTCTTGCGTGTACCAATTGAAGTATTTTGAAATGAGTTCTTTTTAACATACTAAATGCTTTGGCAGTAAGAAGAAAAAACTAAAGAATTTCTTTCTTTTTTTTTTTCAATTGAACATTCATCCATTCTTTTATGCTCATTTTTTTTATATATTTGATAGAAAAGAAAGGAAGTTTCTTCGTCTCAAAATTCGAATAATATTTTTTTATTTAAAAAATTTGAAAAAGTTCTTTTATCTTTTAGTATTGATCGAAAAAAGGGGGAATAACATCCCGGAAATCCAATTTTTTTCTAGATTCAAAGCAAAGACTAAGTATTTAATCAAAAGAAAAAGAGAAAATGGATTAATCGGCTCAATACATTCTATTCGAATTCGAATAGAAACTCATGCTCGATTGAAATATTAGATCTAATAGAATAAACAAATGCAGTGGGTTCATTAACAATTCACAGATTCAAAATGGCAAAAAAGAAAGCATTCATTCCTTTTTTTTATTTTACATCTATAGTCTTTTTTCCCTGGGTGATCTCTCTCTGCTGTAATAAAAGTTTGAAAATTTGGATTACTAATTGGTGGAATACTAGACAATGCGAAACTTTTTTGAATGATATTAAAGAAAAAAGTGTTCTAGAAAAATTCATACAATTCGAAGACCTATTCCAGCTGGATGAAATGATAAAGGAATACCCAGAAACCGATTTACAACAATTTCGTCTAGGAATCCACAAAGAAACGATCCAATTCATCAAGATACACAATGAGTATCATATCCATACAATCTTGCACTTCTCGACAAATCTAATATCTTTCGTTATTCTAAGTGGTTATTCCTTTTGGGGTAAGGAGAAGCTTTTTATTCTGAATTCTTGGGTTCAAGAATTCCTATATAATTTAAGTGATACAATTAAAGCTTTTTCGATTCTTTTATTAACTGATTTATGTATCGGATTCCATTCGCCTCACGGTTGGGAACTAATGATTGGTTATATTTACAAAGATTTTGGGTTTGCTCATTATGAACAAATTTTATCTGGTCTAGTTTCTACCTTTCCAGTCATTCTTGATACAATTTTTAAATATTGGATCTTTCGTTATTTAAATCGTGTATCTCCGTCACTTGTAGTAATTTATCATGCAATAAATGACTAAAAAACGATTAACTGATCCAATTAGAATTTTTCTTACCTTATATTATCCATCATAACCAAATCAAAGTCGTATTTACTTTACTCTTTTTACCCATGAGGGATTCCTTGTATATTTCAACAAAAATTTTTTATTTTGTCAGTAAATGTAAATAGCAGAATTGTGGCTAGGGACGTATATTATTGACCTACCTAACTTTATTGTAGAAATTTTTGGGATAAATGATTGGACCATGCAAACTAGAAATACCTTTTCTTGGATAAGGGAAGAGATTACTCGCTCCATATCTGTCTCACTCATCATATATATAATAACTCGGGCATCCATTTCAAGTGCATATCCGATTTTTGCCCAGCAGAATTATGAAAATCCACGAGAGGCGACTGGGCGTATTGTATGTGCCAATTGCCATTTAGCTAGTAAGCCCGTGGATATTGAGGTTCCACAAGCTGTACTTCCTGATACTGTATTTGAAGCAGTTGTTAAAATTCCTTATGATATGCAACTAAAACAAGTTCTAGCTAATGGTAAAAAAGGAGCTTTGAATGTGGGAGCTGTTCTTATTTTACCAGAGGGGTTTGAATTAGCCCCCCCCGATCGTATTTCACCCGAGATGAAAGAAAAGATAGGAAATCTATCTTTTCAGAATTATCGCCCCAATAAAAAAAATATTCTTGTAATAGGTCCTGTTCCTGGTCAAAAATATAGTGAAATAACCTTTCCTATTCTTGCCCCAGACCCTGCTACTAATAAAGATGTTCACTTCTTAAAATATCCTATATACGTAGGTGGAAACAGGGGAAGGGGTCAGATTTATCCTGATGGTAGCAAAAGTAACAATACAGTTTATAACGCTACGGCAGGAGGGATAATAAGCAAAATTGTACGAAAAGAAAAGGGGGGATACGAAATAACCATAGTGGATCCATCGAATGAACGCCAAGTGATTGATATTATCCCTCGAGGCCTAGAACTTCTTGTTTCAGAGGGCGAATCCATTAAACTCGATCAACCATTAACAAGTAATCCTAATGTGGGTGGGTTTGGTCAGGGGGATGCGGAAATAGTACTTCAAGATCCATTACGTGTCCAAGGCCTTTTGTTCTTCTTAGCATCGGTTGTTTTGGCACAAATTTTTTTGGTTCTTAAAAAGAAACAGTTTGAGAAGGTTCAATTATCCGAAATGAATTTTTAGATCTGTCTATTTAGCTTTATCAAATTCGTAAAAAAGAACCAAAAAAATTATGAAAAGCCTTTTGTCTCTCTTTCAATTTTCTATTCCTTTTTGACCAGGTGTCAGGAATTACTTGTATCATAGTCCTAAATCTAGTATGTATATTGAGAAGAATTCACTTTACCCCCCCCCCCCCTTCTTTATTTTTAAATACAAATTTGAAAAGTGGGAAAGGGGTGTGATGTAACTCTGTCGTTATTGACCAATTGAAATTGATAGAATGTATCAATAATCAAGAGTTTTTCTATTAGAATGGAAAAATTTGACTAGATACTAAAATAAGGAAAGCAAGCGCATAAAAAAGGGGAACCATAAATCGGCGAAACAACAAATTTTAGGGACTATAGGGAGTATTTAGGGAGTATTTTATGTCTTACTAGCCTTCGACACAAGAAAAGGATGTCTAAAATTCCTTTTCTTGTGTCGATCTTGTCCTTCTTTATTCCATTCGTTAAAAATTCCTATTCTTAGTTTACATATATATTACTGTTTATATATATATACTATTAATTAATAATATAATAGTAGTATATATAGTAGTTACTTTTTGTAGTTTTATTTATTTTTATTTGAATTTTGATGAAATACTAAATAAAAATAAATAAAAAAAAACTTCGATTTAGTATAGACAAAATTTTAATGATAGATCTACTGATAAAAAATATTGTGCCGGCCGGGAAAGCAGGAAAAGGAAATTAAGTTATTCCCCTTTTTTATTCTATCTTTGATAGGTTTATAAATACTATATGTTCGCAATCTACTAATTTAATTAAGTTCATTTTTCAAAAACACGATAAAAAAGTTCGGATTATTAGCAGTTCAACGGGACCCCCTCGAATCAGATAAAGAAGGA